GTGGATTATTTCCGAGCAAGGATTCATATTTGTTTGATTCTGTTAGTAATAATGGAAGAATTCCGTTCGTAGGAACAAAGAGAAGCAGATTTATTCTATACTCGATAAGTACCAATACGCAATGGGGAGGTTGATACCGTTTTCTATGAGTGAATACGTCCATACTTGTTCATCATTAGAAGGGCCTATTCGTAATAATTTTCCCTTATTTATTCTGTATTTCTTTATGAATTTTTCGAATCTATGGATAAAATACGATAAAGGACAATATTAGAAAGACAATAAACCAATTGTTATGTTTCCACATCAAAGTGAAATCTAGTACTTAATTTTTCTTTTATGCCTGTAGGTGTTCCAAAAATACCCTTTCAAATTTCTGGAGACGAAGAAGCGTCTTGGGTTGACGTATACAACGGACTTTATCGAAGGGGATTCCTTTTTATAGTCCAAGAGATTGATACCGAGCTCTCAAATCAAATTGTAGGTCTTATGGTATTTCTCAGTTTGGAGGGTGAGGTAAGCGATCTGTATTTCTTTATATCCTCTCTCGGCGGATCCATGGTAGATGGATTCGCTATTTTTGATATGCTGGTATATTTGCCACCAACGATGCATACATTGAGTATCGGAGAATGCGCCTCAATGGCATCTTTGATCGTGGCCGGAGGAACATTTACCCAACGTATAGCACTCCCTCACAGTAGGATAATGATCCATCAACCTAATACTTTTCCTTTTGAGACACCAACGGGAGAAACTTTCCTCGAAATAAAGGAATTCTGTCGCCTGCGTGCGTTGGTCGGAGAGGCTTATGCAAAAATAACGGGCCAACCCCTTTGGGTTGTAGAGATAGACCTGGAAAGAGATATTTTTATGTCAGCACAAGAAGCTAAAGATTATGGAATTGTTGATCTTGTAGCGAGTGGCAAGCTTGAATTTCGTCAAAACCCGAGTGTGCGCAAGCGGCCATTTGAGATTTTCCCTTCTTAACCAAGTTTAATAGAATATTAAATAAAAGAAAACAAGCCATTCAGAATCATCTGGTTAGGATCGATCTAAACCAGCCCATTATGTATACGATTCAACATGCCAACTATTAAACAACTTATTAGAAATACAAGACAGCCAATCAGAAATGTCACAAAAGCCCCCGCTCTTCGGGGATGCCCTCAGCGTCGAGGAACATGTACTAGGGTGTATGTGCGACTCGTTCAGATCATGAGCTGGGACAAAAGAAAGAAACCCATTTTTCCAGTATCAATGATCCATACCGATGAATAGGATAGAATGTAAAAGTGAACCCCATTCACTATCTCAAAATAAGAAAATCTATCATATCCCCCTATTGTGTATGAAATTTATGGTTTCCGTTGGTGCAAACCCAATCACCTCAATTTAAGATGAGAAGCAATTCTCCATTGGTAGAAAATGGTTATCCATTAAGCGGAGGAAATCTTAGTTAAAAAAAAGAAAGATTATGCCCCTTGCAAGAACGGACTAACAGGGTCAGCTACCCAGCCAACCTTCATAATAAAATACCGTTACTGTATAGGTAGATCTCGTTGTGAAAGACCTATTACTGGCTAATTCATGGGTAGAGCCAAAGAATGCGAACTATACAAGTTCCCAATAAGATGGATTAAATTAAATTTAAAATTTAAAATAAAGGCTCCGGTGTATAGAGAAGACCTCACCGTTTAAGAAGTCACCATAGAAACGATGGAATCCACTATTTCTTTATCTATTTCTTTTTTATTGACTCTATTTTTGATACCTAATAGAATACAACTTCCTATTTCGAAGTGAAATGCCTAGAAAAAAGAAAAAATTGTGGTCGGGAAGGTTAGAGTAGCCAAAGCCATTGGAATTTTTAGTTTATACATTGGAAAAATCTGTTTTGTTATTAATAGACTAGAAAAGGGACAAAGAATAACTGAAAGAGGGGAAATGAATTCGTTATTCGCCAAAGTTTCATTTATTCAATGACCAGAACTAAACGGGGATCTATAGCTCGGAGACGTAGAACAAAAGTGCGTTCCTTTGTATCAAGCTTTCAAAGGGCTCATTCAAGACTTACTCGAACAATGAGTCAACAGAAAATAAGAGCTTTGGATTCAGCACATCGGGATAGGGATAGGCAAAAGAGAAACTTTCGTCGTTTGTGGATTACTCGAATAAACGCAATAATGCGCGAAGGGGGGGTATCCTATAGTTATAGTAGATTAATACACGATCTGTACAAGAGACAGTTGCTTCTTAATCGTAAAATACTTGCACAAATAGCTATATCAAATAGGAATTCCATTTCTATTATTTCCAACGAGATCGTAAAAAAAGTAGATTGGAAAGAATCCGCAGGAATAATTTAAATGGAGTTCCCCGGAGAATGAACTCCGGGAGGGTAGAGTCAAAATGGATAATTGATAGAATATGATAAAATATGAGAAAGTAGTCAAAATGAATGAACACATTCAATAAAAAAAAGATTTACCCTTTGCCGATTCTTTTTTTTTTTTCTTAAGACACGATAATCAAATCTAGATTCTGGGATTTTTCGAGCAAAACCTCAATCTTCGGTTGAGTTCGGATTGGAATTTTGATTCAAGTAAAGAAAGAGTAAACCTATTTCTTTCTCGCTCTAAGACTCGTAGGTCTAGCGGTCAACTCGACCATTGTCATTTCATGACATTCCGTATTTTTTATTTTAAACAGTTTATCATTAAGCTGTTTCTATTTCTTATTTTTTTTTTTGATTATGCTGTATCTTTTTAAATTGGCCGGAAAGGCCTTTATCTCGGCTGGAAAGGCCTTTCTCGCTGTTGCTAACGCGATTCCGTTTTGTTCTTGAATCGATTTTTCAAATACTTCTCTTTATTGATAATTTTTTTATCTTTCGGATGAAATTTATTCTTAAGGCGTTTCTTTCGATTATTAAATTTTTTGTTAATTCGTTTCGTTTTCTTCTTAAATAGTTTACCATTATTAAGAAAGGGTAACAAAGATAAAATACGGGCTTGTTTTATAGCAAGAGTAATTAATCGTTGTTGTTTCAAGGTCAATCTTTTCACCCGTCGAGCTAATATTTTTCCTTGGTCACTAATAAATCGACTAATTAAACTCATGTTTCTATACTCAATTTGATCCCCCGGTTGGATTGGGGGTAAACGCCTACGAAAAGGTCGCTTGGATTTCAGAAAGGGCCGCTTGTATTTCCGAAAGGGTCGCTTGGATTTCAGAAAGGGTCGCTTGGATTTCAGAAAGGGTCGCTTGGATTTATCCATGGTTTGTTTAGTTTATTCCTTATCCCCAAAATCCTATTTCAGTCGAATCTAAAATAAAATGAATTTTAGAATAGAATAAAGAAATAGGATTTGGTTTATTTATATTTATATATGTTATATATATAATGTCATTTTCCCTTTCCTTGAAAGGGTGACACGCAAGTGCTTGGTTCGATCTATTTCTTTATCTCCCCATGAATCGTATGTTTGTAACAATAGGGACAAAATTTTCTCAATTCCAATCGATTGGGCGTATTGTGCTGGTTCTTTTGAGTCATATATCTGGAAATGCCTGTTGATACCTTATTAACATTAACACCATTTCGGACACAACTGGTACATTCCAAAATAACCGTTATTCGGACATCTTTACTCTTAGCCATGAACCTCCCTTGGATTTTTGATTGACTCAACGCTTCTATTTTCGATCCGAAACGAAGAAGAAGAAAGGAAAAAAATAGAAGTGACTAACTTGAAATTCAATTATGAAAAATTTCGCTGCAATCAATATAGTAAATAATATACAACTATTGAAAAACTATATTTCAAATCACAGTACAATATTTCATTTAAGTATCTAGTATTTCACTAGTACAAGATTTCATTTAAGTATCTTCTATAATACTCTTGCCCTAGACCCACTTTATTTTTTATTCTACCTCCATTCCTCTATTATTAATTAATTTAATTCGAACTTGAATCCGAGTCTCGCAGTTGGCGAATCCACTTTTATTCTTTCTCTTTTTTCCCTTATTCTAAACAAACAAAAAAAGGGAAAAAAGAGAAAAGAGGGATTAATCACAGATATTTAATTCTAGCTTGAATCTTCGTTATTCCTTCCCATGTCAATAACTAGAATTAGAATGAAAAAAAGGGGAATGTCAACGCATCCGGGAAAAAACGATTAATCTCTATCAATAGACCTGCTAAAGACCCGAACCATAAAGTACTTAGTACCGGTGCCACGGAGAGATATGTTTTTAGATCTCGCATTGAACAACCTCCTTCTTTTATAGGAATACATATTTGATTGGAATACATAATAGTAATACATATATGATCAGATGCATATGAAGTTAAGGACCACTTATAGTTGTACACGGAATTCCTAATTCAAATCGAAAGGTACAATGGTCCGATGAATAAGATTTTCTTTTTCTTAAAACCGAAAAAATGCGTCCCCGAGCATTCCCGAAAAAGACTCCTTTATTTTTACGACGAATTCCGTTCCGTATTTCATATGTATATAAATCTTTTACTATATAATCAATATTATCTTTTTTTATATAGTACTTTTCTCTTTTTTTTATATAGTACTTTTCTCTTTTTATATATTCCTTTTATATATTCCATTTATTTTTAATTTAATGAGACCAAAAAGACGAAATGGCCCGAGAAATTGTATATAACAATTGGGGAAATAACGATGTGGAAAACAAGACAGGAATTCTCTACAATGACATTGTAGACCAATTGAAGGGATGTGGCGCAGCTTGGTAGCGCGTTTGTTTTGGGTACAAAATGTCACAGGTTCAAATCCTGTCATCCCTACCTATTACTGCTCCTTTGAGCAGTAAAGAGGGATTAATTGAGATCGATTCAAGTTGGGCATCTCTAATCTTTTCTTTCATGTTTATCATACTAAATAGTATATGCATACTAGATCTATTGGGGTTACAAAAAGAATCCTTTCGTTACAGTCTTATCTTTTCTGATAAG